TGATCAATATATTAGAATATTTAGTGTTGGGTTGTTTTTTGTAAATTTTTGGTAGGGGTTTTTAGGTAATTGGTGGGTTGGCAGAAATAAAAAAATTGGTGCATATATATATATATATATATATATAATGGGATGCCAATTCACATTTCAACTATGTTGGCTCATACGTTCTTGAGTCCTTCTTGGTTTCGGGGTTTGACAAGAATAACAGGATCTGCTGAGCGTAGGGGGGTAGGGGGGTTTGTCGCGCAAAAACCAAGGGGGCGTATATAAGGATAAGTTGAACAAGAGATAATTATGTTATGCACTTGATTTAGAAGAATGTAATTCTTAAGTTATGTCTTTTAATAATTAACATTCATCGTTCCATTCAAGAAAAATGTTCAACCTTGGTTTATATTTTGAGCCTGCACTCTGAGATGCCAGATGAAAGGAAACCAAAAAAAAATACGTTATGCATATAAAAGAACGCTCGGCTTGGTGGGTAACGAGACATATGTACTACACCATTAATCAGATGCCAGTATAATTATCCGAGGGTGGGAGTAACACAGTTATGTTCCTGAAATAGGAACCAGATGCCAGTAATAGTTCATATTGTGCGACCCCCACATTTGTTGTCCCTGATTCTATCATGCATGATGTACCTTTATATAATTTAGTTGGTGGTCTCTTACTACATTAAAATGTTTTAGTAAGATTTTAGTTGGTTATTTCAAGGAAAAATTTGAGGACAAATTTTTAAGGGATTAATATATTACCCGGGTTCAAATAATGGGTTTGTGAGTCTTAATATTATGCTTATGTAATACCTTAATATTTAGTACTTGCTTTATGGTCAAAATAATGGCATGGTGATAATACATACATGTAATAATACATTACTGTAAGATTACATATATCTGTATTAAACCATAAGGGGTGGTCTGCTTCCTCAGGAAATAGTTTAGTTTAGAATTCTGGCTTTGGGAGCCAGTGGTGGGAGTTAAAATCTCCCTTTTCTGGGCGCTAGGGAGGAATTTAACCTCCGATCTTCGGATTACAAGACCGATGCTTTTGGACTAAGCTACTAGGGCAAGCTCATTCTAGTGCTTTGTTTTCTAGTCATCCTGCTAGTGGGATAAAGACTAGGAACAGTGCGAAGTATAAGATGGATGCGATTTGTCCAATGATAATAAATGGGTGTTCTACTGGTATGCCCCCAATTCATGTGAGGATAATTATATCTGCCACCAGGGTTCAGAATAGGAATTGAGTGAGGGGGCGGAATGTTAGTCCCCGTTGCTTAGAGGTATGTAAAAGTGGTACTACTATTAGTACTAAAATAGAGAATAGTAATGCAAGGACACCTCCGAGTTTGTTTGGGATTGATCGTAGGATGGCGTAAGCGAATAGGAAGTATCACTCTGGTTTAATGTGTGGAGGTGTAACTAAGGGGTTGGCGGGGGTAAAGTTTTCTGGGTCTCCTAATAAGTTTGGGGAGAATAGAGCTAGTAGTATAAGAGCCAGAAGTATTAGTACAAATCCGAGTAAGTCTTTGTATGTAAAGTATGGGTGGAAGGAGATTTTGTCTGCGTCTGAATTTAGTCCAATTGGGTTGTTTGATCCTGTTTCGTGGAGGAAAAGAAGGTGAAGAATGGTTACGGCGGCAATAATAAATGGTAGTAGGAAGTGGAATGCGAAGAATCGTGTTAGTGTTGCGTTATCAACTGAGAATCCGCCTCAGATTCATTGGACTAGTATATCTCCCATATATGGTACAGCAGATAGGAGGTTTGTAATAACTGTGGCGCCTCAGAAGGATATTTGGCCTCATGGGAGGACATAGCCGACGAAAGCTGTTATTATAACTAGTAGGAGGAGGACTACGCCAATGTTTCAAGTTTCTTTGTAGAGGTAAGATCCGTAATAGAGGCCTCGGGCGATGTGTATGTAGATGCAGATGAAAAAGAATGATGCTCCGTTGGCGTGGATATTACGGATTAGTCAGCCGTAATTTACGTCTCGGCAAATATGGGTTACTGATGAAAATGCGGTTGAGATATCTGAGGTGTAGTGTATGGCCAGGAATAGGCCAGTTAAAATTTGAGTAGCTAAACATAGTCCTAGAAGGGATCCGAAGTTTCATCATGCTGAGATGTTGGATGGTGCTGGTAGGTCAACTAGTGCGTCGTTAGCAATTTTAATTAAGGGGTGTGTTTTTCGTAGGCTTGCCATGGGATAGTTCCTGTAGTTGAATAACAACGGTGGTTCTTCAAATCATTGGTCTCAGTTGAAGTCTGGGCGGGAATTATGACCTATTTTATGTCCTTGTTATTGATGGCTCTGGTTGCGGGTTTAATTGCTGTTGCTTCTAATCCTACGCCTTATTTTGCTGCATTTGGTTTAGTAATTGCGGCTGGGGTTGGGTGTGGGGTTTTGGTGGGCCATGGGGGTTCTTTTTTATCGCTGGTTCTTTTTCTGATTTATTTAGGGGGGATGCTCGTGGTTTTTGCCTATTCGGCAGCTTTAGCTGCTGAGCCTTTCCCGGAGGCTTGAGGAAGTCGTTCTGTGTTGGGTTATGTTTTAGTTTATTTATTAGGGGTTGGGTTAATGGCTGGGGTATTCTGAGGGGGTTGATATGAAGGTTCATGGGCGGTTGTAGACGGGCTGAAAGAGTTTTCTGTGTCGCGTGGCGATATAAGTGGGGTGGCCGTGATGTACTCGTTTGGTGGGGGTATGCTAGTTATTTGTGCTTGGGTGTTGCTTTTGACTTTGCTTGTTGTATTAGAGCTTACTCGTGGCCTAAGTCGTGGGACGTTACGAGCGGTTTAAAGAAGTACTAGGGTGGTGGCTAAGATTAAGGTTAGGAGGAAGATGGTTAAGTATGTTTTAATCATTCCTCGTGAGATATTATTTGTAGTTTTTGCCATGTTCTTTTGTGTTAGTGCTAGGCCTTTTGGCCCAATTGCTTCGAGTCATGTTTTATCGAGTTGGGTAGCGGCTGATTGTCCTAGGATAAGTTTAAGTTTTGGAACAATTCGATGTACAGTTATGGGGAAGAATCCTAGTATATTTGAGAAGTGGTGTGTATGGATTGTTGGGGTAATTTTTACTTGTTTACTTGTTATGTTAGCCAGTTCTATGGCTGTTAATAGGCCTATAATTGTTACTAGGAGGGCTGCTATTTTTAGGGGGGCGGGTATTGTTATGATTGGTGTTTTTATTGGTGTGAGGTTTTGGGTGATGATAAGTCCTGCGGTGATGCTTCCTCAGGCAAGTCGCTTGAGGGGGTTAATTACTAGTGGATTGTTTTCGTTAATTGGGCATAGGGGTAGAAATCGTGGGGCTCCCATGATTACGAAGTATACTAGACGGAAGCTATAGACTGCAGTGAATGATGTAGCAATTAGTGTTAGGGTTAGGGCTCAGGCGTTAAGATAGGAGGTACCTAGGGCTTCAATGATTGCGTCTTTTGAGAAGAATCCTGCCAGGAAGGGGGTTCCTGTTAAGGCTAGGCTGCCGATTGTGAAGTAGGCAGAGGTGGTGGGTATGGTGTTAAATAGGCCTCCTATTTTTCGGATGTCTTGTTCATCGTTTAGGCTATGAATAATTGAACCTGAGCACAGGAATAACATGGCTTTGAAGAAGGCATGGGTGCAGATATGGAGGAATGCTAGTTGTGGTTGGTTTAATCCAATTGCGACTATTATTAGGCCTAGCTGGCTTGATGTTGAGAAAGCCACAATTTTTTTGATATCATTTTGGGTGAGGGCGCAGGTGGCTGCGAATAATGAGGTTAGTGCTCCAAGGCAGAGGCAGATGGTTAATGCCAGCTGGTTATTTTCTGTGAGGGGGTGAAAACGGATTAATAGGAAGATTCCTGCAACAACTATAGTGCTTGAGTGGAGTAGGGCAGACACTGGGGTAGGGCCTTCTATGGCGGCTGGGAGTCAAGGGTGGAGGCCGAATTGGGCGGATTTTCCTGTTGCTGCTAAGATGAGCCCAATTAGGGGAAATGTTATGTTAAAGTCTTTTGATAGTGTTAAGATTTGTTGAATTTCTCAGGAGTTAAGGTTTATTGCGAACCAAGCTGTGGTTATAATTAGTCCGATGTCTCCTACTCGATTGTAAATAACGGCCTGAAGGGCTGCTGTGTTAGCATCTGCCCGGCCATATCATCACCCGATAAGGAGGAATGATATAATTCCTACTCCTTCTCAGCCAATGAATAGTTGAAAGATGTTATTAGCTGAGACCAGGATAATTATAGCTACTAGGAATACTAGTAAATATTTGAAGAACCGGTTAATGTTGGGGTCAGAGTGTATGTATCATAGTGAAAACTCGAGGATTGATCAGGTGACGTATAAGGCGATTGGGATAAAAATTAAGGAATAGTGGTCGAATTTAAAGCTGATGTTTACGTCAAATGTTTGGGTATTTATTCATTGTCAGTTCGTCACGATGCTTTCTGTTCCTTGGGTTAGAAAAATTGTAAGTGGTAGGAGGCTGATGAAGAATGCGGAGCTAATGGCGGTCTTAGTAGTTTCTGCTATGTTGGATTCTTGTTGGTTGGGTTTAAGTGTGGTAAGTAGTGGGTGTAGTAGAATGAGAAAGGTTAGGAGGAGGGACGAGTGTATGATTAGTGTCATAGCTTCCACTTGGATTTGCACCAAGAGTTTTTGGTTCCTAAGACCAACGGATGAGCTGTTATCCTTTGGGAGCGCAAGGAAGCCAGGGATTTTAACCCTGGGGCGTAAGAATTAGCAGTGCTTACTATTTTCTGTTCTTCCTTGGTGAGTAAGGGGATTTTAACACCTGTCTTTAGAATCACAATCTAATATTTTAGTTAAACTATACTTACAGTAGCATCATCCTCATATAAGTTCTGGCTTTGTCACTAGTAGGATAATGGGGATTAAGTGTATGGTTATTAGTAAGTGTTCTCGGGTGTGGAATGGTTGGAGTCCTGTGATGTGGTTTGGTGTTGGGCCTCGTTGTGATATGAGGAATATATATAGGGAGTAGCTGGCTGTAATTAGTGTTCCCAGTCCGGTAAGAATGATCGTTCAGGGAGATCAGTTAAATAATGTTGTGATGATTATAAGTTCTCCCATGAGGTTTGGTAGTGGTGGTAGTGCTAGGTTGGCCAGGTTGGCGATGAATCATCAGACTGCTGTTAACGGGAAAATTACTTGTAATCCTCGGGCAAGGACTATTGTTCGGCTGTGGGTTCGTTCATATGCTGTGTTGGCTAGGCAGAACAGTGCTGAGGATGCTAGGCCGTGGGCGATTATTAGAATGATTGCTCCTGAGAAGCCTCATGGAGTTTGAATTAGAATTCCTCCTGCCACTAGCCCCATGTGGCCGACGGATGAGTAGGCAATAAGTGATTTTAGGTCTGTTTGTCGGAGGCAAATTGATCCGGTTATAATAATGCCTCATAGGGCTAAGATAATGAAGGGGTAGGCCAGCTCTTTTGACAGGGGGTCAAGTATAACTATTATGCGCATTATTCCGTACCCGCCGAGTTTTAGTAGAACTGCTGCTAGTACTATAGATCCTGCTACGGGGGCTTCTACATGTGCTTTTGGTAATCATAGGTGGACTCCATATAGAGGTATTTTAACTAAAAATGCGACTAGGCAGCCAGCTCATCAAATTGTGTGGCCTCAGGAGTTGAGTTGTAGGGGCTGTGAATATTGAAGCACTAGCATGGATAGGGTGCCAGTGGATTGTTGAAGAAGGAGTAAGGCTACTAGAAGTGGGAGTGACCCTGCTAGGGTGTAAAACAGAAAATAGGTTCCTGCATTGAGTCGTTCAGTTTGGTTTCCTCACCGGGTAATGATAATAAGGGTTGGGATAAGTGTAGCTTCAAATATAATATAGAATATAATGACTTCTGTGGCACCGAATGCTAAGATTAAAAAAGTCTGTAGTGAGGTGAGGAGTATGATGTACGTGCGTTGTCGGCTAATAGGTTCAGGGCTGATGTGGTTTTGGCTGGCTAGAATTATGAGTGGGAGTAGTCAGCATGTTAGTACTAGGAGAGGGGTTGATAGTGGGTCTGTGGCTATATATGTGTTGGAGGAGGTTCACCCGGTTTCGGATGTTCATTTTAGTCATGTTAGGCTGGTGAGAGCAATTAGGAGGCTGTGTGCGGTTGTGGTTGTTCATAGCCATTTAGGGGAAGTTAGTCAAATTGTTGGGAATAGCATAATTGTGGGAATTAGTACTTTTAGCATTGTAGGAGGTTAAGGCTTTGTAGTCGGTTGGTTCCGTGAGTACGAACTGTGGCAACTAGTAGTGCTAGGCCAGTGCTTGCTTCACAAGCAGAGAAAGCTAAGAGTAGCATAGGGGCTGTTGAGAACCCTGTAGATTCGAATTGTAGTGCTCACAGGGCTAGTGCAATAAATAAGGATAGTATCATTCCCTCTAAGCAGAGGAGAGCTGAGAGCAGGTGGGTACGGTGAAATGCTAATCCTATTAGTCCTAGAATGAATGCTGAGCTAAAGCTAAAATGTGCGGGTGTCATAAGAGGGCCGTGGAGTTAAACCACGATTTTCTGAGCCGAAATCAGAGGTCTTGTTTTGGACTAGCCTTCTATTCTGCTCACTCTAAGCCACCTTGGGTTCATTCGTAAATTAATCCTAGAGTTAATAAAATTAAGACTGTTGTAGCTCAGAAGAATGTTCCTGTTGGGTTGTGGAGCTGATCTCCTCATGGTAGTGGTAGGAGAAGAGCAATTTCCAGGTCGAAGAGAAGGAATAGGATTGCTACTAGGAAGAAGCGTAATGAGAATGGTAGCCGGGCGGACCCTAGTGGATCGAATCCGCACTCATATGGTGAAAGTTTTTCTGCGTCTGGGTTTATTTGTGGTAGTCAAAAAGATACAGTTGCTAGAATTAAGGATAGAGCTGTTGCTGTAATTAAAATGGCTATAATCAGATTCATTATCTTTCCTTGGGGTTTAACCAAGACTGTGTGATTGGAAGTCACTTGTACTAACTTTGATACTAGGAAGATTATGAGCCTCATCAGTAGATAGATACGTAGAGGAATAGTCATACTACGTCGACGAAATGTCAGTATCAAGCAGCGGCTTCGAAACCAAAGTGGTGTTCAGATGTGAAGTGGTATTGGGCTTGGCGCAGTAGGCACACTGCTAGGAAAGTTGATCCAATAATAACGTGTAGTCCGTGGAATCCTGTAGCCACAAAGAATGTTGAGCCGTAGACTCCGTCTGCGATTGTGAAGGGTGCTTCGTAGTACTCTATGGCTTGGAGTGCGGTAAAATAAAGTCCTAGTAGGATGGTTAATGTTAGAGATTGGATAGCTTGTTTTCGTCCCCCTTCTATAATACTGTGGTGGGCTCATGTTACTGTGACCCCTGATGCTAATAGTACAGCTGTGTTAAGGAGTGGTACTTCAAAGGGGTCTAGTGGGATGATTCCTGTGGGAGGTCAGCATCCCCCCAGTTCAGGTGTTGGTGCCAGACTTGAGTGGTAAAAAGCTCAGAAGAACCCGAGGAAAAAGAATACTTCAGAGGTAATAAATAGGATTATTCCATATCGTAGTCCTTTTTGTACTGGGGGTGTGTGGTGTCCTTGGAAGGTTCCCTCCCGGATAATGTCTCGTCATCATTGATATATAGTAAGAAGTAGAAGAATTATTCCTAAGGTTATTAGTGTTGTTGAGTGGAAGTGGAATCAGATTGCTAGGCCTGATGTTATTAGTAGGGCAGCAATAGCCCCGGTCAGTGGTCATGGGCTTGGGTCAACTATGTGGTAGGCATGTGCTTGGTGGGCCATTAAGTGTTTTCTTGTAGATATAGGCTTAGAAGAAGTACAAATACGTAGGCTTGGATCATTGCAACTGCAACTTCTAGTAGTGTGAGTAGGAAAAGTACGGCGGCAGTTAGGATTGCTACTGTTGGTATTATTGGTAGAAGGACAAATACGGCGGTGGCAATAAGTTGGATTAGTAGGTGACCTGCAGTTAGGTTGGCTGTAAGTCGAACTCCTAGGGCTAGTGGTCGAATAAATAGGCTAATTGTTTCGATGATAATTAGTACTGGAATCAGTGGGATGGGTGTTCCTTCTGGGAGCAGGTGTCCTAGTGCGACTGTTGGTTGGTTTCGTATTCCAATAATCACTGTAGCAAGTCAAAGTGGTACAGCGAATCCCATGTTGAGTGACAGTTGTGTTGTGGGGGTGAAGGTGTAGGGTAGTAGGCCTAGCATGTTGATTGTGATTAAGAAGATTATTAGCGAAGTTAGTAGTAGTGCTCATTTATGTCCTTCTATGCTCAGTGGTATCATTAATTGGTTTGTGGAGCGGTTAATAAATCATTCTTGGGCTGTAATAAGTCGGTTGTTAATTCATCGAGATGATGGGGTCGGGTAGAGTATTCAGGGCAGGGCGATTGCGATGGCAATTAGTGGGATTCCTAGGTAGGATGGGCTTGCGAATTGGTCGAAAAAACTTACTATCATGGTCAGTCTCAGTATTCAGTCTTGTGTTTTTCAGCACTTACTGGGGTCGGTTCATTTGGTGTGGTGTGGTTTAAGATTTTGGTTGGAATAATGGTTAAGAAAATTAGCCAAGAGAATACTAAGATTATGAATCAAGGGCCGGGGTTTAATTGTGGCATTTCACTAAGGGTGGTCTGGAGTCACCAATCTTTGGCTTAAAAGGCCAATGCTTTGTCCAATATTTAGCTTCTTAGCGAGGCGAAGTCTAGTTGGTGTGCGGACCAAGTTTCGAAGTGTGGTAGGGGCACTGTTTCAATTACAATTGGTATAAAGCTGTGGTTGGCCCCGCAAATTTCTGAGCATTGTCCATAGTACACTCCTGGGCGTGAGGCGAGGAGAGCAGTTTGATTAAGTCGTCCTGGGACAGCATCTATTTTTACGCCCATAGATGGAACAGCTCAAGAGTGTAACACGTCTTCGGCAGACACCAGAATTCGGATTGGGGATTCTACTGGAATAACTATTCGGTGATCTGTTTCTAGAAGTCGGAATTGCCCTGGGGTAAGGTCTTGGGTTGGTACTATATAGGCGTCGAAGTTTAGGTTTTCATAGTCAGTGTATTCGTAGCTTCAGTATCATTGATGTCCTATTGCTTTAATTGTTAGGTGGGGGTCGTTGATTTCGTCTATAAGGTAAAGAATGCGTAGGGAAGGTAGGGCAATTATTACTAAAATTACGGCGGGTAAAATAGTTCATACGATTTCGATTTCTTGGGAGTCTAAAATAAACTTATTAGTGAGTTTGGTGGATACTATTGCAATAATAATATATAATACTAGGGCGCTAATTAGAAATACAATTATTAGTGCGTGATCGTGGAAGTGAAGAAGCTCTTCTATGACTGGTGATGCTGCGTCTTGGAATCCTAGTTGTGTTGGATGTGCCATTAAGCTCGAGGCTTTATAAAACATGCGGGGATTTAACCCGCAATTTCACCTTGACAAGGTGGTGTAATCTACATTTTACTAATGTTTTTAAAAGGAAGTGACAGAGTGGTTATGTGGCTGGCTTGAAACCAGCATATGGGGGTTCAATTCCTCCCTTTCTCGTTAGTTTGATTGAACTTGAACAAATGCTGGTTCTTCGTATGTGTGGTAGGGAGGGGGGCATCCGTGGAGTCATTCTACGTTTGTTGTAGTCAGTTCTACAGATAGTACTTCTCGTTTAGCGGTAAAGGCTTCTCATAAAATAAATAAGAACATAATTACCGCTACTAATGAGATTAGCGAACCAATAGATGAAATTGTATTTCACAGGGCATAGGCATCTGGGTAGTCGGAGTATCGTCGTGGCATGCCTGCTAGGCCTAGGAAGTGTTGTGGGAAAAATGTAAGGTTAACTCCAATAAACATAACTGCGAAGTGAATTTTTGTTCAGGCGCTGTGGAGGGTGTAGCCAGTTAGTAGGGGGAATCAGTGTACAAAGGCTGCTATAATAGCAAATACAGCACCTATGGATAGTACGTAGTGGAAATGTGCGACTACATAATAAGTGTCGTGAAGGACAATGTCAAGTGATGAGTTAGACAGGACGATTCCTGTGAGTCCGCCTACTGTGAATAGAAAAATGAACCCCAGGGCTCACAGCATGGGTGTTTCTCATTTGATTGACCCTCCGTGAAGCGTGGCCAGTCAGCTAAATACTTTTACACCTGTTGGGATTGCGATGATTATTGTTGCAGATGTAAAATACGCGCGAGTGTCTACGTCTATTCCAACGGTGAACATGTGATGGGCCCATACGATAAATCCTAGAAGGCCGATGGCCATTATGGCCCAAACCATTCCCATGTAACCAAATGGTTCTTTTTTACCGGAATAATAGGCTACGACATGTGAAATAATCCCAAATCCTGGGAGGATGAGGATGTAAACTTCTGGGTGGCCGAAGAACCAGAATAAGTGTTGGTAAAGGATTGGATCTCCCCCACCTGCTGGGTCAAAGAATGTGGTGTTGAGGTTCCGATCTGTTAGAAGTATTGTGATTCCAGCAGCTAAGACGGGCAGTGACAGGAGAAGGAGAACGGCAGTTACAAGTACGGATCAGACGAATAGAGGTGTTTGGTACTGGGAGATAGCTGGGGGTTTCATGTTAATAATTGTGGTGATGAAGTTGATTGCCCCCAGGATGGATGAAACACCTGCTAAGTGGAGTGAGAAGATTGTTAGGTCTACTGATGCCCCTGCGTGAGCTAGGTTTCCTGCAAGGGGCGGGTAAACTGTCCACCCTGTTCCGGCTCCTGCTTCAACACCAGAAGAGGCTAGCAGTAGCAGGAATGACGGGGGTAGTAGTCAGAAGCTTATATTATTTATTCGTGGGAATGCTATATCGGGGGCCCCAATTATCAGCGGTACGAGTCAATTTCCGAATCCCCCAATGAGGATAGGTATTACTATAAAGAAAATTATAACAAAGGCGTGGGCGGTCACGATAACATTATAGATTTGATCATCACCTAGAAGTGACCCGGGTTGACTTAGCTCGGCCCGAATTAGGAGGCTTAGGGCAGTTCCCACTATTCCGGCTCAGGCACCAAATACGAGATAAAGGGTACCAATGTCTTTGTGGTTGGTAGAGAAGAATCAGCGTGTGATTGCCACAGGTAGGGTGGCCGAGTGCTTAGGCGGTGGGTTGTAGCCCCGAAGATAGAGGTTTAAGTCCTCTTCCTATCAGCCCCGTGGTGAAGACCACATCGGATTGCAAATTCGAAGACGTAGATTAATACTCTGCCGGGGCTTTTCCCGCCTTGCTGGCTAGGCGGCGGGAAAAGTAGATGGATGCTCGCTGGCTTGGGCGCTTAGCTGTTAACTAAGAGTTTGTAGGATCGAGGCCTTCCCATCTAGTAAGGCCTTAGCTTAATTAAAGCGTCTGATTTGCAATCAGGAGATGTAAGTTAATCTCTTGTAGGTCTTAGACAGGGACTAGAAGATTTTCACTTCTACTTAGAGCTTTGAAGGCTTTTGGTCTAATATTATCCTAAGTCCCTAGGTGGTTAGTATTAGGATGGTGGGGGTTATTGGTAATAGCCCCAGGGTAGCTGTGATGAATAGGGCAGGTGGTAGGGGGGTTTGGGTTGTTTGGGTTCGTCAGGGGGTGGTTGCGTTGGTTGTGTTGGGGGAGATAGTTAGAGTTATTGCGTAGCATAGTCGTAGGTAGAAGTATAGGCTGATTAGTGCGGTGAGGGCTATTGTTGTAGCGATGATGGGCAGGTCTTGTTTTGTTAGTTCTTGCAGAATTATTCATTTTGGTATGAAACCTGTAAGTGGAGGGAGGCCACCTAGTGATAGTAGGACTAGGGCAGTTGTTGATGCAAGTATAGGGTTTTTTGATCAGGTTGTTGCGAGTGTATTAATTTGGGTTGTTATAGATATTTTTAGGGTTAGGAATGTCGCGGAGGTTATGATAATGTATGTTCCTAGTGCAAGTATAGTAAGTTGGGGGGCGTATTGGATTACGATAATCATTCATCCTATGTGGGCAATTGAGGAATAGGCTAGGATTTTTCGTAGTTGAGTTTGGTTTAGTCCTCCTCATCCCCCGATTAGTGTGGATGTAATCCCTAGCAGTGTTAGTAGTAGTGGGTCAATATTTTGTGCCGTTTGAATAATTAGTGCAAATGGGGCAAGTTTTTGTCATGTGGATAAGATTAGGCCTGTTAGCAGGTCTAGTCCTTGCAGAACTTCTGGTATTCAGAAATGTACAGGTGCAAGTCCAATTTTAAGTGCCAGGGCGGCTATAAATATTGTGTTGGCGAGGGGGTTTGATAGGTTGTTGATGTCTCATTCTCCTGTTATTCATGCGTTTGTTGTGCTTGCAAATAGGATCATTGCTGCTGCGGTGGCTTGGGTTAAGAAGTATTTTGTGGTTGCTTCGACTGCACGGGGGTGATGGTGTTGTGCTATTAGTGGGGCAATTGCTAGTGTATTAATTTCTAGGCCTATTCAGGCTAGGAGTCAGTGAGAGCTGGCAAAGGTTAGGGTAGTTCCTAGTCCTAGGCTGGATAGTAGGATTGCAAGTACGTATGGGTTCATTGGCGGAGGAGGGACTTTAACCGTCATGCTCGGGGTATGGGCCCGAAAGCTTTATTAGCTGACCACGCCGTATAGAAAGTGGTGTAAAGGAAGCACCAAGAGTTTTGATCTCTTGAGTATGGGTTCAATTCCCTTCTTTCTAGGAACTGAGGGGATTTTAACCCCTGTAATTCACTCTATCAAAGTGGTCCTTAGATGTTCAGGCACAGTTCCTTTAGTTATAGTTGTGGGGGGAGTCCTGCTAGGGCGATTGGCAGGGCGGCGTGTCATAACACAAAGGCGAGTGTGAGGGGAAGGAAGTTTTTTCATACTAGGTGTATTAGTTGGTCGTATCGAAATCGTGGGTAGGAGGCTCGTACTCATAGGAATACGGCGGATAATAGGGCAGCTTTAGTTATGAGATTAATTGTTGTGAGTTCAGGGATGTTAGGGATGTGTGAGGCTCCTAGGAATAGTACGGCTGAGAGGGTATTTATTAGAAGGATGTTAGCATATTCGGCCAGGAAGAAGAGTGTAAATGGTCCTCCTGCATATTCTACGTTGAAGCCGGATACTAGTTCTGACTCTCCCTCTGTTAGGTCGAAGGGTGCTCGGTTAGTTTCGGCTAGTGTTGAGATATATCATATTGCGGCTAGGGGTCAGGCAGGAATGAGTAGTCAAATGCTTTCTTGAGTGGTGTTGAATGTTTGTAGGGTGTACCCTCCTGAGAAGATGATCACGGAGAGGAGAATTAGTCCTAAGCTTACTTCATAGGAAATTGTTTGGGCCACAGCCCGTAGGGCACCAATTAGTGCGTATTTTGAATTTGATGCTCAGCCTGATCCAAGGATTGAGTAGACTGCAAGGCTTGATAGGGCCAGGATAAATAGGATTCCTAGGTTGAGGTCAATTATTGGGTGGGGTATAGGGATTGGTGCTCATAGGATTATGGCCAGAGTTAGTGCGAGCATGGGGGTGGCTAAAAATAGGAACGGGGATGATGTGGATGGGCGGACGGGTTCTTTAATGAATAGCTTTACCCCATCAACAATGGGTTGTAGAAGTCCGTAAGGTCCTACCACGTTTGGTCCCTTTCGCAGTTGCATGTATCCTAGTACTTTTCGTTCAATTAGTGTTAAGAAGGCTACCGCTAGGAGTACTGGTACGATGTAGGCTAAGGGGTTAATTAAGTGGGTAATTAGGATGTTTAGCATAACTGGGAAGAGGATTTGAACCTCTGGTGTAAAGGGCTTAGGCCTTTCGCAATTTACCATGCTCTGCCACCCCAGTATGTCCTTATTTTGGCTGGTTGGGGTTTTGGCCCTCCCTTTACTTTATTTATTTGTTTGCATAAATTAGGGGTGGGGCGTGCTTGAGGTATGGGCCCCTCTTTTCCGATCCTTTCGTACTAGGAAAAGTAGCGTTACAGATAGAAACTGACCTGGATTGCTCCGGTCTGAACTCAGATCACGTAGGACTTTAATCGTTGAACAAACGAACCCTTAATAGCGGCTGCACCATTAGGATGTCCTGATCCAACATCGAGGTCGTAAACCCCCTCGTCGATATGGGCTCTGGGAGAGGATTGCGCTGTTATCCCTAGGGTAACTTGGTTCGTTGATCGGCTTTGTTGCCGGATCATGTTTGGTCAGATGTTCTGTGGCTTAGAGATGTCTCTCTTAGATTTAGGAGGATTTTCCCAATCCACTTGGAGGCTTTTTTTTCCTCCGTGGTCGCCCCAACCGAAGGTAAAATATCATGTTCCACAAAGTTTTTGTTTTTTATTAAGTTGCTTGACGTGGGCTGAGTTTTATACCTTAAGCTCCAAAGGGTCTTCTCGTCTTGTATTAGTATGCCCGCCTCTGCACGGGCAGATCAATTTCACTGACTTGAAGGGGGAGACAGTTAAGCCCTCGTTTGGCCATTCATACAGGTCTCTATTTAAAAGACAAGTGATTGCGCTACCTTTGCACGGTCAGGATACCGCGGCCGTTAAACTTATAGTCACTGGGCAGGCTGGACCTCCTATACTTGGTTGTGTTGCAGGAGGCGATGTTTTTGGTAAACAGGCGAGGCTTGTGTTTGCCGAGTTCCTTCCTCTTCTTTTAGTCTTTCCCTTAATGGCACTCCAGTGTGGGGGTAACGATGGATAGGTTGTGGATTTTTCTTGGTTTTTTTGTAGTCCGCATTGCTCTCTGGGGTTGAGTTCGTTAGTTGCCAATGGTTGGTCCGGTTTGGCTTACACTTGTGCCGGGAGAAGGGCAGGCCTTCTTGTTACTCATTTTAGCATGGTCTCTCCCATGTGGGCATGGGTTGGCCTAGTAGTGGTTAGGGGAGTAAGATTTTTTATCGGGATAATAAACTTCTTTCCGTCTGAGCTTTAACGCTTTCTGTTTAGGTGGCTGCTTTTAGGCCCACTAAAACGGCGTGTTTTTTATATTATGATCTTTATCCTCCTGGAAAGGTTGTGTCCTTTGTTAAAGGGGCTGTACCCCCTTTAACTAACTCTCATATCTCTCTCAGTGTCTTGTTTGTGTTGTTGATTTGGGGGGCATGAGGCTGAACTTCTATTCATTTCCTAGGCAACCAGCTATCACCAGGTTCGGTAGGTCTGTCACTTCTACCCGGAGTTCTTCCCACTCTTTTGCCACAGAGACGGGTTGGCCCTTAATAGGCTGTCTCGGGGTAGCTCACTTGGTTTCGGGGTTTCAAACTAAAGGTCTCTTTGCTTGGATGTACTGGCTAAATCATGATGCAAAAGGTACAGGATTTAATCTTTGCTTTTTTATGCTTATATGGGTTGTTTCATTTCTCTTTCAGCTTTCCCTTGCGGTACTTTTTCTATTGCTTTGGTGGGACCTTTTCTGTCTCCCATACTAAGGTAAAAGAATGGTTTAGGTTTTGGTGTTAGGTTTACTTTGTTTATTTATATTGTTCAATTATTAGGTGGGTTAAGCTAGCTGTTTGGCTCAGGACGACCCAATTTGCATGGGTGTCTTCTCGGTGTAAGTGAGATGCTTGACTGACTCGGCCACGTCCTGGGTTGATCCAAGTGCACCTTCCGGTACACTTACCATGTTACGACTTGCCTCCCCTTGTTATTGTTGTTGTATTAGGTATTTTTGGTGTGTTTATGACGGGGAGGGTGACGGGCGGTGTGTACGCGTCTCAGAGCCGGGTTCAAAGGGACACTCTGATTCCTTTTTACTACTAAATCCTCCTTCAAGCACTGTTTTCATGGTGCGTGTTCGTAATGTTCTGTGATAGAAAATGTAGCCCATTTCTTCCCACTTCATGCGCTACACCTCGACCTGACGTTCTGGGTTGTGCCCATTTTGCTTACTTTTATTCCTTCACAGGGTAAGCTGACGACGGCGGTATATAGGCTGGGGTGGCTAGGAGTGGTGAGGTTAAACGAGGGTTATCGGTTCTAGAACAGGCTCCTCTAGGGGGATCTGAGACACCGTCAGGTCCTTTGGGTTTTAAGCTGTTGCTCGTAGTACCCTGGCGGACATCTAATTGTAGGCGGATGTCTTGGTTTACGGCTGAGCATAGTGGGGTATCTAATCCCAGTTTGTTTCTCAGCTTTCGTGGGGTCAGGTGGGTTTGTTAAAGCTACTTTCGTATATAGGGTCTCGGACGCCCAGAAGCGTATAACGGCCAAGGGGCCATTTGGCTTTAAAATAAAACTTGTTTGTCCCTAACCACCCTTTACGCCGTTGTAATATCAACTAGGGCCTCTCGTCTAACCGCGGTGGCTGGCACGAGTTTTACCGGCCCTGTTAACACTAACTAAGTCAAGTTTTCACTCATGGCTTAATGTTTATCACTGCTGAATTCCCTTGGGGGTGTGGCTTGGCTAGGCGTCTTGGGCTGGTGGTTGTGCCTGATGCCCGCTCCTCGTCCCCGGGTGGGGGGATTAAGGGCATACTCACTGGGGTGCGGAGACTTGCATGTGTAAGTTGGGTTATAGCTGATAGTAAGGTCGGGACCATGCCTTTGTGCATGCGGAGTTTTTTAGGACCCATCTTGGCATCTTCAGTGCCATGCTTTGTATTAAGCTACGCTAGC